CGAGTGAATAGATTGACCTTGAAACAACAACGATTAATTACTATTGCTATAAAACAAGCTCGTATTTTATCTTTGTTACCTTTTCTCAATAATGAGAAACAATTTGAAAGAATGGAGTCGACCGCTAGAACTACTGATCTTAGAACCAAAAAAAACTAGGCTTATTCTTTGTTCACTTCAATCAGAATTCCAATCCGAATTCAAACGCGGATTGGTGTTTTGTTTGACAAATCCGAGAATCCAGATTTGATTATCGTGTCGTAAGAAAAAAACGAATTGGAAAAAAAGATTTTTTATTGAACGTGCTCATTCATTTTGACTACTTTAGTTTAGCCCATTTTCTCGTAGTAATTTTGACTCCACCCTCCCGGAGTTCATTCTTCGGGAAACTCCATTTAAATTATTCCGGTGTATTCTTTCCAATCTACTTCTTTTCTGATTTCGTTAGAAATCATATAAAAACAATTCCTATTTGATATAGCTATTTGGGCCAGTATTTTACGATTAAGAAGTAACCGCCTCTTGTATAGATTATGTATTAATTTACTATAACTATGGGATACTCCCTTTTCTCGAATTACTGCGTTTATCCGAGTGATCCACAAACGACGAAAATTTCTCTTTTGCTTATCCCTATCCCGATGAGCCGAAACCAAAGCTCTTATTTTCTGTTGAGTAATAGTTCGAGTGAGTCTTGAATGAGACCCTCGAAAACTTGATGCAAATAAACGAATTTTTGTTCTACGTCTCCGGGCTATATATCCGCGTTTAATTCTGGTCATTGAATAAATAAAATTTTGACAAATAACTAATTGATTTCTTTTCTTTCAGTTATTCTTTTACCCGTCCTGGTCTATTAATAACCAAACGGATTTTTCCAATGTATAAAATCCAAATTCCAATGGCCTTGGCTACTATAACCTTCCCGACCACGATTTTTTCTTTTTTTAGGTATTTTACTGCGAAATAGAAAAGAAATAAGAAAGTTTCTTTTGCTATGTGTCAAAAAAATAGTCAATAAAAAAAAGAAATATAAATTAAATGGATAAAGAAATAGTGGGTTTCATCGTTTCTATGGTTACTTCTTAAACGGCGAGGTCTTCTCTATACACCGGAGCCTTTCATTTAATATTTCATCAATGTTATTGGTAACTTGTATAGTTCACACCACACTCTTTGACTCTACCCATGAATTATCCAGTAACAGGTCTTTCACAATGAGACCCACCTATACAGTAACGGTATTTAATTATGAAAGTTAGCTGGGTAGCTGACCTTCGTAGTCCGTTCTTGGCCGAGTGAGAACTTCATTTTTGTGTTTTTTGAATTTCAATAAGATTTTCCTTCGCTTAATGGATAACCATTTGCTACCAATGAAGAATTTTTTCTCATCTTAAATTCAGGTGATTGGATTTGCACCAACGGAAACCATAAACTTTATACACAATTTCTACACAATAGGGGGTTAATTTGCTTATTTTTAGATAGTGAATGGAGTTCCCCTTTCCATTCTATCCTATTCACCGGACCAATCATTCATACTAGAAGCGGTTTTCTTGCTTTGTTTGAACCAGCTCATGATCTAAACGAGTCGCACATACACCCTAGTACATGTTCCTCGGCGCTGAGGACATCCCCGAAGAGCGGGGGATTTCGTGACATTTCGAATGGGCTGTCTTGTATTTCTAATGAGTTGTTTAATAGTTGGCATGTTGAATCATATACATAATGGGCTGGTTTAGATTGATCCTAACCGGATGATTATGAATTTTATTTATTTAAAAGTAAACTCGGAAAACTCGGAGATCAAATCTCAAATCGCGGATTTGCACAAAATCCATTTTTTTTCATTCAACTGCTACAAGATCAACAATTCCATAAGCTTGGGCTTCTGTTGCTGACATAAAAACGTCTCTTTCCATGTCTTCAGATACAACCCATAATGGTTTGCCCGTCCTTTGTACATAAACCCTTGTGAGGGTTTCGCGTAGTTTGAGCAGTTCTTCCGCTTCCAGGATAAATTCTCCCGTTTGTGCCTCATAAAAAGAACTGGCAGGTTGATGGATCATTACCCTGATGATAGAAGGTTTCTTTATCTGGTGTGATGAAAGGAACAGAAAAGAAAGATAAAGAATAATAGGAAAAAAAGATAGAATTGAACAACCGTACGGGCATCATCTTTTTTGCATTGCATACGGCTCTACAATAAATACTTTACCATTCAAGAAAGATAAAAATAAAATCTATCAGCCCCAGATGGGTAAATGTCAAATTGCCACCCTTCCTTTCGGAGGAATTAAAAAATACTATGATGGCTCCGTTGCTTTCTATTTTAAAATAGATTCTTTTTTTTGTCTTTGATTCAGCAATCCCAAAGTTTCTTTTTGATCCAACCAAAAAAGGAAAAAATTTGGTTTTTTTCGCACTCTTTTTTTATAACTTAAATATTGTTAAGAGCCTTTCGGTGTGAAAACAAACAAGTTTGTGACGCGGAATTGGA